CAAAGCGAGAAGGGTCATTGACCAAATTCGTGGACGTTCTTACGAAGAAACACTTATGATATTAGAACTCATGCCTTATCGAGCATGTTATCCCATTTTTAAAGTCGTTTATTCTGCAGCAGCAAATGCGAGTTCCCTTCTTGGTTCTAACGAAGCAGATTTAGTCATTAGTAAAGCTGAAGTCAACGAGGGTACTACTCTGAAGCGACTAAAACTTCGAGCGCGAGGACGTAGTTATCGGATAAAAAAACCGACCTGCCATATAATGATTGTAATGAAAGATATCTCCATAAGTGAATATGAAGAGACATTCTGGTTCAAGCCAGAGAAATTTTTTGAAAGAGACTCGATGCAAGAGTTCAAAAAAACAAAAGGGAAAAATCAGTATAGAACTCGAAAAGAGCACGATATATATACTAATGGAGGAGCATGGGACAAAAAATAAATCCACTTGGTTTCAGACTTGGTACAACCCAAAGTCATTATTCCCTTTGGTTTGCACAACCAAAAAAGTATTCGGAAAATTTACAAGAAGATGCAAAAATAAGAGATTATATCAAGAATTATATTAAAAAAAAAATGAAAATCTACTCCATCGTCGAAGGAATTACACGCATAGAGATTCAAAAACAAATCGATGTAATCAAAATTAAAATCTATACAGCATCCCCCAAATTATTTAAGGAAAAGCTTAACGAAAAGCGACCGCGAGAAATCGAAGAATTACAGAGAAATTTACAAAAAGAATTTTATTGTGTGAACCGAAAATTTAACCTTGCTATCATAAGAATTGCAAAGCCTTATAGAAATCCAACTATTCTTGCAGAATTTATAGCCGACCAATTAAAGAATAGAGTTTCATTTCGAAAAGCAATGAAAAAAGCAATTGAATTAACTGAACAAGCAAATACAAAAGGAATTCGAGTACAAATTGCAGGACGTATTGACGGAAAAGAAATTGCGCGGGTTGAATGGATCCGAGAAGGTAGAGTTCCCCTACAAACCATTCAAGCGAAAATCGATTATTGTTCCTATCCAGTTCGAACTATTTCTGGGATATTAGGCATTAAAATTTGGATATTTATTGATGGAGAATAAGAAACTTTGGCTGGACCTTCCCTTCTAGTTGGTAATCTACTAAAAAACGAGAAAGACATTTCTTCTTTTTCGGTTCAATCCAAAACCAAAAAAATTTTGAATTCGTAATTCTTCGTAATTATATCGGGTTGAATAAAAATTCAATTGAATGCTTAATATAATTGCTATGCTTAGTGTGTGACTCGTTGGTTTTTTCGAGTTAGTAAAAAAAGCCACTGATAGTCGAAACTAATAACTCTCGAAAAATACCCAATTCATCACTTCGGATTATCTGTATCCAAAGAACCAGTCAAGATATGACAGATCAGTCATATCCTTGTAGCAACTGAAACCTTTTTCCCTAAATAAAAAAAAATCAGATTCGAAGTTATGAATCGAAATAGAGAAAAGCAAATCAGGGTGTGGATAAATGGAAGGATGAGAGAAAGAAAGAAAACGACGATTGATGCTATCTAATTCCAATATGGAATATGTAAGGTCTATGAGCCATCTCATAAAAAGGGCAATGTAAGAAAGCATTAATACAGATTCATCCATACTAAAATGAATCCGTCCAGAGAAAAAAATCACGAGCTTCGAGTCAATAAAGACTGAGACGATTGACTCATGCACAACTTTCATTGAGCTCCATTGTAGAATTCAGACCTAAACATTAAGTACGAAGTGATGAGAACGACGGAACCTGTGGATCTCAAAAATTCGATTGAACACGAAGTATAATGATTCATTGATCTGGATGGCGGAACGGACCCGAAACCAATTCATCTATTCGAAAAAGTTAGAAATTGTGGTTACAACCGAAATCGAAATTGAATTGAAAGAGTCAACATTCGCCCGCGAAAACTTTCTTTTCTTGGATTACTAAAGTTGGCTCAATTAAAGACGCGAAGGCGGTTAAATTCAAGGAGAAAACAAAAGAAAGATTCATTTTTAAATTCTCAATATATATTCCAAAAAATTATATTATATATATATTCGATAGAAAGAAGAAAGAAATAGTTCTTTTAGGTCTTTCATTATACGATAGAAAGAAGATACAATTTACTACCAGATTTGAGATCGATTCGCTGAACTCCATACTTCGATATATTATTTATACTTCTGAAATCGATGGATATCATATGAACTACAAGTCTATCTTAATTCAAATTCTATTTTATCTAAATTTCCTTAAAATTCCCTATTTTTGAATCTTTTTAGTCGCGAGGAGCCGGATGAGAAGAAAGTCTCACGTCCGATTCTGGAGTAGAGATGGAATTTAAAGCCAACCATCAACTATAACCCCAAAAGAACCAGATTCCGTAAACAACATAGAGGAAGAATGAAGGGAATTTCTTATCGAGGTAATTATATTTGTTTCGGTAAATATGCTCTTCAGGCACTTGAACCCGCTTGGATCACATCTAGACAAATAGAAGCAGGTCGACGGGCAATGACACGAAATGCACGCCGCGGTGGAAAGATATGGGTCCGTATATTTCCAGACAAACCGGTTACAGTCAGAGCCGCAGAAACACGTATGGGTTCGGGTAAAGGATCGCCTGAATATTGGGTAGCTGTTGTTAAACCAGGTCGAATACTTTATGAAATCGGCGGCGTAACAGAAAATATAGCTAGAAGGGCTATTTCAATAGCAGCGTCAAAAATGCCTATACGAACTCAATTCATTCTTGCGGGATAAAATTTGGAAATGCAAAATAAAAAGGCAAAAGCAAAAAAACTAGCTTTTGGGGATACAAACGAATCGCAGGTGCAGGTTTTGTTTTTTGGACAAACAATATTTCTTTTTTTCTTCGCCCTTTACTTTGCCTAAAAAAAAAATAATCAAAAAAAATGATATGATTCAACCTCAGACTTATTTGAATGTAGCGGATAACAGCGGGGCTCGCAAATTGATGTGTATTCGAATCATAGGCGCTAGCAATCGTCGATATGCTCATATTGGTGACGTTATTGTTGCTGTGATCAAAGAAGCAGTTCCACAAATGTCGCTAGAAAGATCAGAAGTGGTCAGAGCTGTAATTGTACGTACTTGTAAAGAACTCAAACGCGACGACGGTATGATAATACGATATGACGACAATGCTGCAGTTGTCATTGATCAAGAAGGCAATCCAAAAGGCACTCGAGTTTTTGGTGCGATTGCAGAGGAATTGAGACAGTTCAATTTTACTAAAATAGTTTCATTAGCTCCCGAAGTATTATAAAATGAGACCCTAATCTAATTCCATGATAATATCATTCCAAAAAGAATATAGTTATGTTTAGAGTAGTTATTTGAAAGAAATCAATTAAGATTCAGTTAGTAGATTTTGTCTCACGCATATACCTTGAAAAATGCATAGTCATAACCAAAGAAAAACCAAGAAAAACATGTTGATTATATCAAAATTGGGAGGGACCAATACTTTAATTCATTATGGCTAAGGATACTATTGCTGACATACTAACCGCGATCCGAAATGCTGAGATGAATACAAAAAGAGTGGTTCGAATACCATTTAGGAATCTCAGTGAAAGTCTTGTTAAAATACTTTTACGCGAGGGTTTTATCGAAAACGTGAGAAAACATCGCGAAAACAACAAATCTTTTTTGGTTTTAACCCTACGCTATAGAAGGAATCGGAACGAGCCTTATAGAAATCGAAAAGTTTTAAATTTAAAACGCATCAGTCGACCCGGTCTACGAATCTATTCTAACTATCAACGAATTCCTAGAATTTTAGGCGGTATGGGGATTGTAATTCTTTCTACGTCTCGAGGTCTAATGACAGACAGAGAGGCTCGATTAGAAAGAATAGGTGGAGAATGTTTGTGTTATATATGGTAATCCTTCTACTATCCAAATGAAATTCGCACCTTTCTATTTGTGCCAAAGACAAGGGGATAGGTTGTGTAATATCGTATCTCATCTACGACCTCATCTTTGAAAACGACATCTATGGTTTTAGATCGTTCAGAATAAAGAAGTTGATCCGGAATAAACGAGGTTTTCGTTTAACTAAAAAACAGAAATCGATTCTGGAAAGTTTAATTAAAGAATCCGTTCTCAACGACACCTTTGGGGTTCAGTTAGATAATAATGATTTAATTCTCGGTTATATTTCTGGAAAGCTACCACTTAGGTTTATTATAATACAACGAGTCTTCAATTAGTCGAATTTTTGACTTTGCAAAAAATCAGAATCACAAATTTCGGTATTTTTTTCAACTTCAACGTTTTCACCATTCATTCAATACGATTCGCGATGCAAAATTTCAAGAAACTTATTTTCTTCCAAGACGTCGATTCAGAAGTAAGGTGAAAAGTCGGCAAATATGAAAATAAGAGCCTCGGTTCGTAAAATTTGTGCAAAATGTCGATTAATACGCCGGCAGGGTCGAATTCGAGTAATTTGTTCCAACCCAAGGCATAAACAAAGACAAGGATAATCAACCTCGGGAAAGGCCCGATATTCAAAAATGGATAGATCCATTGATCTCTGACTCATATTTATGAGACGATAAAATATGGCAAAAGCGAGACTGAAATTGGTTTCACGTAGGACCCGACGTCTACGTAAAAGTACGCGTAGAATACCAAAAGGGGTTATTCATGTTCAAGCAGGTTTTAATAATACTATTGTGACTGTTACAGATGTACGAGGTCAAGTGGTTTCTTCGTCCTCTGCCGGTAATTGTGGGTTCCGGGGTACTCGAAAATCGTCGCCATTTGCTGCTGAAACCACAGCAGTAACCGCTATTCGTACAGTAGTGATGCAACGCGCAGAAGTCTTGATAAAAGGTGCCGGTCTCGGGAGAGACGCAGCATTACGAGCCATTAGCCAAAGTGGTATACGATTAACGTTTGTCCGGGATGTAACTCCTTTACCCCATAATGGCTGTAGACCTCCGAAAAAAAG